ATGGGTTTCATAATTATAGGAATTGGTTCTATCACAGATATGGGACTCAACGGAGCCCTTTTACAAATAATCTCTCATGGATTTATTGGCGCGGCGCTTTTTTTCTTGGCCGGAACAACTTATGATAGAATACGTCTTGTTTATCTTGACGAAATGGGTGGAATAGGTATTCTAATGCCAAAAATATTCACGATGTTCAGTAGCTTTTCGATGGCCTCCCTTGCATTACCTGGCATGAGTGGTTTTGTTGCCGAATTAATAGTTTTTTTTGGACTAATTACTAGTCCAAAATATCTTTTAATGACAAAACTCCCAATTACTTTTTTAATGGCAATTGGAATGATATTAACTCCTATTTATTTATTATCTATGTTACGACAGATGTTTTATGGATACAAGATATTTAATGGCCCAGACTCTTATTTTTTTGATTCTGGGCCGCGAGAGTTATTTCTTTCGGTTTCTATGTTTTTACCCGTACTCGGTATTGGTATGTACCCCGATTTCGTTCTTTCACTATCAGTTGAAAAGGTTGAAGTTATTCTATCTAATTTCTTTTTTAGATAATTTAGAAATCTTATGATTTACAAAAGCGTTCGTTGTAAAACGGTACAATGACAAAGAGTCTGTCGAATCCTATTTGAATAGGATTCGACAAGCTCTCGCCAATGCACACAAAGTTTTTTTATCTGATCCGCGCTGTACACCCTTTTATTGCTATTTGTAAGAACCCCCCTCTTTTTTGAATTCAATTGGATGTTAATGTAAAGGAACCATAACTATGTAGTCCTATTCCTAATAGATTGACTCCAAAATAGCATATCCAAATTATAAGAAATCCAATAGACGCCACAATTGCTGAATTTGTACCCTTCCGTTTTATATTTGTTCGAGTATGTAAATAAATTGAAAATATGATCCAAGTAATAAAAGCCCAAGTTTCCTTTGGGTCCCAACTCCAATAGGATCCCCATGCTTCGTTAGCCCATACTGCTCCAGAAAGAATTCCTATGGTTAAAAAGATAAATCCTAGACTAATAACTCGATAACTCCAATAATCCAATTTTTGGATCAACTGTGATCTATAATAATTCCTTTCTAAAAAAAAAGAAGTTTTTTGTAAAACATCCCTTTGTTCATTCATGTATTCGATTTCAACAAGGAAAAGTGAGTCATTTAAATTCAATAAAGGATTACCCGTAGAAAAAAGCTTTCTCTTTTTTCTAACTGTAATGACTAGAAGTGATACTGATAATAATGATCCACATAAAAGGGCCGTATAGCCTAATATCATCATACTTACGTGCATTATTAGCCACTCGGATTGAAGAGCGGGTACTAATATGCTCGATTCATGTATTTCAGTTAAAAGACCTGAAGTAGCAAAGCCCTGGGAAAAAAGAGCACTCGGGCCAATTATTGTGCTTAGAATATTTTGGTTTTTTTTGAAATATGAAACTATATAAATAAACGAAAAACCCCATGAAAGAAAGATTAATGATTCATATAAATCACTTAGTGGAAAATGTCCCGAATAAATCCAACGAGAAATCAATAATCCTGTTATACAGAAAAAACTCATTATCATGCCCGTTTTGGATGAATCATCTAGTTTTACGACTTCATTGGCTAAAAAGGTTATCAAATGAATTGTAATTATAATTGAAACGATCGAAAAAGAAATATGAGTTAATATATGCTCTAAGGTTGAAAATATCATAAAAAAAAGAGTTCCTTAATTCTAAAATCTAAATTAGCAATTGAATTTATTATTTATTTTTATTATAGGATCGATTTTCTTTTTTTAAGAGATGCTATGCCGCCACTCGGACTCGAACCGAGATGCTCTAGCACTGCTTCCTAAGAGCAGCGTGTCTACCGATTTCACCATAGCGGCCTGTCTTGACCTCATAATAACCTCTGAATAAATAATCGTCTAGATTTACGAATTAAATTGAGTGCAATATTTTTTAGGAAAGATTCAAATTGATGGATAAAAATGGGTTCAAATAGGTATTTGAAGGTTCATTAGTTTCGTTTAGGATTTTTTTTTATTTTCTATTTTATACTCTTATCAACTCTTGTAAATCCTACTATGAATTAAGGAATAGAACCCTCCCTCCCCCAAAAACATTTTATTTTAAAAAATGTTTTTGATTTATTTTATTTCAAAAAGTGAAATCAAAAAAGCTGTTTTATTGATGAACAAAAAAAAAAGAAACTATTTTAGATCATTCAAAATTGACACATATTTATCCAAAAGATTTTCACTAAGGGTTTTTGTGTGGATTGATGGCGAGATATATGAGGGCTATATAAGAATTTATCTAAAATCCAAAAGTAAGAAAGTTGTACAAAAAAGAAAACCTTATATTACAAATAAGTTAATGGGGAAAATTAGACCCCCCGGCTTGAAAAATAAAATATACTAAAAATAAAAAAGAATACTTTTTTTGAATTGGGTAAGGTAAACAGAAAACTTATTATTCTACATATTCTATAAGAGCGGAACGAATTCCATTCCCCATTGAAGGAAATGGAATTCGGGAATTTGATTTTCGAAATGACTCCATTTTTGAGTCAGGCCGGTTTATAGTATTCCAACGTGTTATGTTTTATTACTTAGTTTATTTGTTTGTCGCACAAAAAAACTTTTTGAATTCCCGGTAGAAAGAGATTTACCTAAAGAAAATGCTTTTAACGCTGCCTGATACCCCTTCTTTTTCCATAAATTTTTACGAATACGCTTTTTTGATGCAGAAGTACGTTTTTTTGGAACTGCCATTTAAATAAAAATTAAGAGATTACTCATTGGTATAGCTGGATGTGAAAGACATCTATTGTTCAAAAAAATATGAGCTTTTTTGATTCACTATCTATTTTTTTTCTAGAAATTTTTTGTTTCGGAAAATCTAAAAGAATAGATAAGATGGGTGAACAGTATGGCAAAATCGCATAAAATAGTTCTAAAAATAGAAAAAAGAAGATTTTAAATAACTTGTCAAATCCGAGAAAAATATGCCCCATTTGACTTGAATTTTCAAATTTGAAGGAAATTTGTAATTAATCTATTTCTTTCATATGATTTGACCAACTGTAACTTCTTGATTTGAATATTTGAAGTATTTAGCAGAAATTCAGAACGAATAAGTAAGAAGAAATAAAAATTTAAAAATTTTATTTAAGTTAGTACATATTTTCATTTTTTTATTGACTCCTTTCAAAAGAGGTAAGGTCGGGTGAATTGGAAACCGTTAATATTAATTAAAATTTTTAAAAACTTTTTTTTATGGAACAGACATATCAATATGCGTGTATTTTACCTTTCGTTCCACTTCTAGTTCCGATATTAATAGGAGTGGGACTTGTTATTTTTCCGACAGTAACAAAAAATCTTCATCGTATGTGGGCTTTTCCAAGTATTTTATTGTTAAGTATAGTCATGATTTTTTCAACTAATCTGTCTATTCAGCAAATAAATAGCAGTTATATCTATCAATATGTATGGTCTTGGACCCTCGATAATGATTTTTCTTTAGAATTTGGCTGCTTGATTGATCCGCTTACTTCTATTATGTTGATGTTAATCACTACTGTTGGAATTATGGTTCTTATTTATAGTGATAATTATATGGCTCACGATCAAGGATACTTGAGGTTTTTTGCTTATATGAGTTTTTTCAGTACTTCCATGTTGGGATTAGTTACTAGTTCAAATTTGATACAAATTTATATTTTTTGGGAATTGGTTGGAATGTGTTCCTATCTATTAATAGGGTTTTGGTTCACACGACCTCCTGCGGCAAATGCTTGCCAAAAAGCGTTTGTAACTAATCGTGTAGGAGATTTTGGTTTATTATTAGGAATTTTGGGTTTTTATTGGATAACAGGTAGTTTTGAATTTCGAGATTTATTCGAAATACTCAATAACTTGATTTATAATAATGAAGTCCATTTTGCACTTGTTATTTTGTGTGCTGCTCTATTATTTGCCGGTGCAGTTGCTAAATCTGCACAATTTCCCCTTCATGTGTGGTTACCTGATGCTATGGAGGGACCCACTCCTATTTCGGCTCTTATACATGCTGCTACTATGGTAGCGGCTGGGGTTTTTCTTGTAGCTCGCCTTCTTCCTCTTTTCCTAGTTATACCCTATATAATGAATTTAATTGCGCTGATGGGCCTAATTACACTATTATTAGGAGCTACTTTAGCTCTTGCTCAAAAAGACATTAAGAGGAGTTTAGCTTATTCGACAATGTCTCAATTGGGTTATATGATGTTCGCTCTAGGAATGGGGTCTTATCGAAGTGCTTTATTTCATTTGATTACTCATGCTTATTCCAAAGCATTATTATTTTTGGGGTCCGGATCCGTTATCCATTCAATGGAAACTCTTGTTGGTTATTCTCCGGATAAAAGTCAGAATATGGTTCTTATGGGTGGTTTAACAAAACATGTACCGATTACCAAAACCTCTTTTTTATTAGGTACACTGTCTCTTTGTGGTATTCCGCCGCTTGCTTGTTTTTGGTCAAAAGATGAAATTCTTAATGATAGCTGGTTGTATTCGCCGATTTTAGCAATAATAGCTTGGGCCACGGCAGGATTAACGGCATTTTATATGTTTCGCATTTATTTACTTACTTTTGAGGGGCATTTAAACATTCATTTCCAAAATTATAGTGGCAACGAAAATACCTCTTTCTATTCCATATCCATATGGGGTAAAGGATATTCAAAAAGAATTAACCCCCATTTTGGTTTATTAAGAAATGAAAGTTCTTCTTTTTTTTGGAAAAAGACATGTCGAAGTGATGAGAATGCAAGAAAAAAGGGGGGGGGGCGCCCTTTTATTAATATTCTCCATTTTGATAATCAAAAATCCTTTTCCTATCCTTATGAATCCGCGAATACGATGTTATTTTCTTTACTTCTATTAGTCCTATTTACGTTAGTTGTAGGATCTCTAGGAATTCCTTTTAATCAAAAAGGAACAG